TTTCTTGTCAAGATGGATATTTCCTAATCTCACATGATAACTCTTTGATCCGTTTACTGTTAACAGATTGGTATTGCTTAGAAATTATATTCTATCTATAATCCCCGAGGTGATGGGTCTTCTTTTGCGGTGATAAATTACCTACTTAACTCAGTGGTTAGAGTATTGCTTTCATACGGCAGGAGTCATTGGTTCAAATCCAATAGTAGGTAGAACTTATTAGATACCGGAGTCAATGCAATGGTATCTAATAAGTTTTTCTACCCATCCTCCTTTTTTCGTTGTATCAGATTAGACTTGATTGTCTTCAATTGGCAGAATCTAAATGTGGTGTATAAAAAAGAACTTCTAAAAAACTTCTTTTGATTATTTTGATGTATTGACTAGTAGGAAATAACATTGACAGCCTCTACTCGTGTCCTAGCTCGTCTGAGAGCTAGATTCGCTTCAATCACCTGTCTCTTACCCTCAGCTCTACTCAAGTTAGCTTCAGCTATTTTAAGAGTTTGTTGAGCTTCTTGCGGATCAATGTCAGTACTCATCTCCGCATCATTTCCTAAAATGGTGATCTCATTATTCCCTATTCTAGCAAAACCACCCATCAGAGCCACCGTTAACCATTGGTCGTTGAGGCGTATTCTCAAAAGACCTATATCTACAGCCGTGGCAATAGGGGCGTGGTTCGGTAATACACCAATTTGGCCACTATTTGTAGATAAAATGATTTCTTTCACTTCTGAATCCCAAATAATTCGATTAGGAGTCAGTACACAAAGATTTAAGGTCATTTCTTCAAATTGCTCTCCACTTCTAAGTTCATAGCTTTCGCGGTAGCTTCATCGATGTTACCCACCAAATAAAAAGCCTGCTCGGGCAGACCATCTAATTCTCCGGAAAGGATCAGTTGAAACCCCCTAATTGTTTCTGCAAGACCAACATATTTTCCTGGAGAACCAGTAAATACTTCTGCCACGAAGAAGGGTTGTGATAAGAAACGCTCAATTTTTCGTGCTCTTGCTACAGTTAAACGATCCTCCTCGGATAATTCGTCCAACCCAAGAATAGCTATAATGTCCTGAAGTTCTTTGTAACGTTGTGAAGTTTGCTTAACTCTTTGCGCAGTTTCATAATGTTCCTCGCCAACGATCCGAGGTTGTAACATAGTTGACGTTGAATCTAAAGGATCTACTGCTGGATAAATACCCTTGGCAGCTAATCCTCTTGATAGTACGGTAGTAGCATCTAAATGTGCAAATGTAGTGGCAGGAGCAGGGTCGGTCAAATCGTCCGCAGGTACATAAACTGCTTGGATCGAAGTTATAGATCCCTCTTTGGTAGAAGTAATTCTTTCTTGCAAAGAACCCATTTCTGTACTAAGGGTAGGTTGATAACCCACTGCAGAAGGCATTCTCCCTAATAATGCGGATACTTCTGATCCTGCTTGGACAAAACGAAAGATATTGTCGATGAATAGAAGCACATCTTGTTCATTAACATCCCGGAAATATTCTGCCATAGTTAGGGCAGTCAAACCAACTCTCATACGAGCTCCCGGCGGTTCATTCATTTGACCATAGACTAAAGCTACTTTTGATTCTGCAAGATTTTTTTCATTAATTACTCCGGATTCTTTCATTTCCATGTAAAGATCATTTCCTTCACGAGTACGCTCTCCTACTCCGCCAAATACGGATACGCCTCCATGAGCTTTGGCAATGTTGTTGATCAATTCCATGATGAGTACTGTTTTACCTACTCCAGCTCCCCCAAATAGTCCGATTTTTCCTCCACGGCGATAAGGAGCTAAAAGATCTACCACCTTAATACCTGTTTCAAAGATTGATAATTTCGTATCTAACTGTATAAAGGCAGGCGCAGATCTATGAATAGGAGATGTTGTGCGAGTATCTACAGGACCTAAATTATCAACAGGCTCTCCAAGAACGTTGAAGATTCGCCCGAGAGTAGCTCCGCCGACTGGAACACTTAGAGGAGCTCCCGTGTCAATCACTTCCATTCCTCTCATCAGCCCATCTGTAGCACTCATAGCTACAGCTCTAACTCGATTATTTCCTAATAATTGTTGTACCTCACAAGTCACATTAATTTGCTGACCGACAGTATCTCGACCCTTAACTACCAAAGCGTTATAAATATTAGGCATTTTGCCCGGGGGAAAAACGACATCCAGTACTGGGCCAATAATTTGAGCGATACGCCCTAGTTTTTTTTCTTCAAGTGTGGAAACCGCAGGGCTAGAAGTAGTAGGATTGATTCTCATAATTATAATAAAGTGAAATATGTCGAAATCCTTTTTGGAATAATACCAAATCGAAAATAAATGTCCGATAGCAAGTTGATCAGTTAATTCAATAAGAGATAAATGGGAGATAGCACTCGATTTAGTTGGTACCGCCCAACCGAATCCGATTCAATCGTTTACTCATTCAATGAGTAAATTTTCAAGTTCAGCCAATCCTTTTTTTCAAAAAAAAAATTG